TTGCTGCAGGAGTTCGTGTGAACCAAAACCCTATTAATAGATAGGAACACATTCCAACCAATTCCCAAAAAATATAAATTTGTATCAAATTAGAACTAGTAACTAATCCCAACATCGAAGTACTGAAAAAACTCATATAAGCAAAAAATCTCAAGTATCCTTGATCGTGAGCCATATAATTATCACTATAAATAAGAACCATAATTCCAACAGTAGTGATTAACATTGACATAATAGAAGTAAGTGGATCGATCAAGTAGCCGAATTCTAAAGAAAAATCATTATCGAGGGTCCAAGACCATACATATTGATAGATAGAACTACTTTTTATTTGCTGAATAGACAGATTAGTTGAAAAAATCATGACTATACTTAACAATAAAATACTCGAAAAAGCCCACATACGACGGAGATTTTTTGTTGCTGTCGGAAAAAGAAGAAGTCCCACTCCTATTAACATAGGAACTGGAAGTGGAAGGAAAGGTATGATCCACGCATATTGATATGTCTGTTCCATAAAAAAAGTTTTTTAATTCTTAATTAATATTAATTGTTTCCGATTCACCGGATCTTACCTCTTTTTGAAAGGAGTCAATAAAAAAATAAAGATATGCACTAACTTAATAACTTAAATAGAAATATAATTTTTGAATTTTTATTTCTTTTTATACTTATTCTTTAGAAGTTTCTGCTAAATACTTCAAATATTCAAATCAAGAAGTTACAATTGGTCAAATCATATGAAAAAAGCAGATTAATTACTAGTCTCCTTCGAACTTTCAAATTCAAGTTAAATTAGGCATATTTTTCGCGAATTTGACAAGTTACTAAAAAAAAAAAGAATATTCTTTTTTTTTTAGTAATAAAAATAGTTTATGCTATTTTCCCATATCTTTCACGCATCTTATGTATTCTTTTTGATTTTAGAATCAAAAATATTATCTAGAAAAGAAATACATAATGAATTGGCAAAGCGCAAATTTCTTTTGAACAATAGATGTCTTTCACATCCAGCTATACCAATGAGTAATCTCTTAATTTTTATTTAAATGGCAGTTCCAAAAAAACGTACTTCTGCATCAAAAAAGCGTATTCGTAAAAATTTTTGGAAAAAGAAGGGGTATTGGGCAGCGTTAAAAGCGTTTTCCTTAGGGAAATCTATTTCTACCGGGAATTCCAAAAGTTTTTTTGTGCAACAAACAAATAAAATAAGTAATAAAACATAACATGTTACAATAATCTGAATCGGTTTGACTCAAAAATTGACTCATTTCGTTTCAAAAATAAAATTCCCGCCTTCCATTCCCTGTTGAGTTAATCAATAGGAAATGGAATTTGTTTCGCTCTTAGAATTAGAATAAGGATTTTTCTCTTTACCGTACTGAATTCAAAAAAAAAAAAGAATCCTTTTTTTTTTGACAAAAAAACATAAGATACGTAATTGTCTTTTTAGTATATTTTCTCAATTCCAAGGTGGGGAGTATTTTTTTCCCCATCAGCCTGTTTCTTACAATAATATAAGCAATAATATAAGAATATAAGGTTTTCTTTTTTCTCTAGATCCACGTTTTCTCTATAGAAAGGCGAGTAAAAAATCAAAATCATTGAAACTAATTGATTAAAATTCTAAACCTTTTTGTGCAACTTTCTTCTTTTTGGATTTTCTATGAATTCCTATATAGATTCCTGTATATTTATTGCCATCAATCCACTCAAAAACACTTAACAAATTTTTTTGGATAAATATGTGTCAATTTTTACTGATCCAAAATTTTTTTGTTCATTGATAAAATGGATTTTTTGGTTTCGATGTTTGAAATCAAATAAATCAAAAACAGTTCATTAAAACAAAACAAAAATGTTTTTTTTTTGGGGGGGTTCTATCCCTTAATTCATAGTTGGACTATCTAGTTTTCCAAGAGTTCAAGTCGAGGAGAGTCTAAAATACACACTAAAACTAAGAGCCTAAATTCAAATAATGAACCTTCAAATACCTATTTGAACGAATTTTTATTCATCAATTTGAATCTTTCCTAAAAAATATTGCAACAATTTAATTCTTAAATCTAGACGATTGCTTATTCATAGGGTATTATAGGGTATTATGAATTCAAGACAAGCCGCTATGGTGAAATTGGTAGACACGCTGCTCTTAGGAAGCAGTGCTAGAGCATCTCGGTTCGAGTCCGAGTGGCGGCATGTCATCTCCTAAAAAAAGTAAATAGATCCTATAATGAATTCAATTTCCGATTTCCTTTTTATAATTATGGGACTCCTTAAAAAAAAATTATGATATTTTCAACTTTAGAGCATATATTAACTCATATTTCTTTTTCGATTGTTTCAATTGTAATTACAATTCATTTCATAACTTTTTTAGTCGATGAAATCGTAAAACTATATGATTCATCCGAAAAGGGGATGATAATGACTTTTTCCTGTATAACAGGATTATTAGTTACTCGTTGGGTTTATTCGGGACATTTTCCACTAAGTGATT